TTTGAATTGGGATCAAGGCAAAAAAAGTCCTTCTATTGAGGAGGCCCCCTCTTCCTTTGTTGAAGTAAGTACAAAGGGTTTGATTGAATATTTTCTAAGAATTGACTTAGTAAAATCGAATACTTCATATATCAGAAAAAGAAATGACCCATCTGGTTTAGGATTGATCGCGGATAATGAATCGGATCGGATGAATATCACTCCATTTTTTTCTATTCATTCCAAGGCAAAAATGAAAAAATTACTTAGCCAAAATCACGGAACTATTCGTATGTTGTTTAATAGAAATAAGGAATGCCGATCTTGGATAATTTTGTCATCATCTAATTGTTTTCAAATAAGACCATTCAACAATGTTAAATATCACAATGGGATAAAAAAAAATCCTAAAATGACAATTAATAATACTAATTCATTAGGCCCTTTAGGAATAGCCCGTCAAGTTGGAAATTTTTATTCACTTTACCGTTTAATAACTCATAATCAAATATCAATAATGAAAAATTTCCAACTTGACAAAATAACGGAAATTTTTCAAGTAATTCAATATTATTTAATGGACGAAAATGATAAAATTTTTAAACCCGATCTAGACAGTAATATCGTTTTGAATCCATTCCATTTGAATTGGTATTTTCTCCATCATTATTATAGTGAAAAAACGTTTACAATAATTAGTCTTGGACAATTTATTTGTGAAAATATATGTATAGCTAAAATGAAAAATGGACCCCATCTAAAACTAAAATCGGGTCAAGTTATAACCGTTCAAATGGATTCTGTAATAATAAGATCGGCTAACCCATATTTGGCGACTCCAGGAGCAACCATTCATGGCCATTATGGAGAAATCCTTTATCAAGGAGATATTTTAGTTACATTCATATATGAAAAATCGAGATCCGGTGATATAACACAAGGTCTTCCAAAAGTGGAACAGATACTAGAAATACGTTCGATTGATTCAATATCGATTAATCTCGAAAAAAGAATTGATGCTTGGAATGAGTGTATAACAAGAATTCTCGGCATTCCTTGGGGATTCTTGATTGGTGCTGAGCTAACTATAGCGCAAAGTCGTATTTCTTTGGTTAATAAAATCCAAAAGGTTTATCGATCCCAGGGAGTACACATCCATAATAGACATATCGAAATTATTGTGCGTCAAATAACATCCAAAGTCTTGGTTTCAGAAGATGGAATGTCGAATGTATTTTTACCTGGTGAATTAATTGGATTATTGCGAGCAGAACGAACTGGGCGTGCCTTGGAAGAAGCAATTTGTTACCGAGCTTTATTATTGGGAATAACAAAAACATCTCTGAATACTCAAAGTTTCATATCCGAAGCGAGTTTTCAAGAAACTGCTAGAGTTTTAGCAAAAGCCGCTCTTCGGGGTCGTATTGATTGGTTGAAAGGTCTTAAAGAGAATGTTGTTTTAGGGGGAATGATACCCGTTGGTACCGGATTCAAACGAATAATGCACCGTTCACGGTCAAGGCAATATAACAAAATTACCTTGAAAAAAAAAAAATTATTCGAAGTAGGAATTCGAAATCTTTTGTTCCATCACAGAAAATTATTTGATTCTTTTCAGTTCAAATAATTTTTTGTGATACATTAGAAATATAGGATTGAATGCGGTTTTAGGAAGCATTCAATTCATCCCTTTAAATGCAGTCATTTGATTTGGTAATTAAAGTATAATAAATAGATAAATAGAAAAAAATGAATGACCTGATTATATATTAAAGGCCAATCGTCTATAAAAGAAAAAGAGAAGGTTCCATCGGAACAATTATTTATTGCTATTTCAGGATACCAGGTCTCGTTTTTTTCACTTTTTTTAAAAAAAAACGTGTGGGGATAAATGACAAAAAGATATTGGAACATAACTTTTGAAGAGATGATGGAAGCTGGAGTTCATTTTGGCCATGATACTCGGAAATGGAATCCTCGAATGGCACCTTTTATATCGGCAAAGCGTAAAGGTATTCATATTACAAATCTTACTCGAACTGCTCGTTTTTTATCAGAAGCTTGTGATTTGGTTTTTGATGCAGCAAGCATAGGAAAACAATTCTTAATTGTTGGTACAAAAAAAAAAGCAGCCGATTCAGTAACACGGGCTGCAATAAGAGCTCGATGTCATTATGTTAATAAAAAATGGCTCGGAGGTATGTTAACGAATTGGTATACTACAGAAACGAGACTTCGTAAGTTCAGGGACTTGAGAACGGAACAAAAGACAGGCAAACTGAACTCTCTTCCAAAAAGAGATGCCGCTATGTTTAAGAGACAATTATCTCATTTGGAAACATATCTGGGTGGTATAAAATATATGACGGGGTTACCCGATATTGTAATAATCGTTGATCAGCAAGAAGAATATACGACTCTTCAAGAATGTATCACTTTGGGAATTCCAACGATTTGTTTAATCGATACAAATTGTGACCCAGATCTAGCAGATCTTTCGATTCCAGCTAACGATGATGCTATAGCTTCAATCCGATTAATTCTTAACAAATTAGTTTTTGCAATTTGTGAGGGTCGTTCTAGCTATATACGAAATTTTTGATTAATAATAAGATAAATAAATTTTTAGATTTGGTTGGGCGGTCATAGATTTATGGAATCGGTTATTATAGCATTACAAAATTGTGCAAAAATAAATATTTTGTGATTAGTAGGTATTCAAAATAGAAAAGGAAATGAAAGTCAAATAAGGAAATGGTTGAATCAAAATAATTCCCTTTCAAGTTATATATATATTTTTTTTAGAGGGCAGGGCAATATGAATGTTCTATTATGTTACATCAACACATTAAACAGATTCTATGATATATCTGCTGTCGAAGTAGGTCAACATTTCTATTGGCAAATAGGGGATTTTCAAGTGCATGCTCAAGTACTTATTACCTCTTGGGTTGTGATTGCTATCTTATTAATTTCAACGATTCTAGTTGTTAGAAATCCGCAAACTATCCCAACGTCCGGTCAGAATTTCTTTGAATATGTCCTTGAATTCATCCGAGACGTGAGCAAAACTCAGATTGGAGAAGAATATGGTCCGTGGGTTCCGTTTATTGGAACTTTGTTTCTATTTATTTTTGTTTCGAATTGGTCAGGGGCTCTTTTGCCTTGGAAAATTATAAAGTTACCTCATGGAGAATTAGCTGCACCCACAAATGATATAAATACTACTGTTGCATTAGCTTTACTTACGTCAGTAGCCTATTTCTATGCGGGTATTTCAAAAAAAGGATTGGCTTATTTTGGTAAATACATCCAACCAACTCCAATCCTTTTACCAATTAACATCTTAGAAGATTTCACAAAACCCTTATCACTTAGTTTTCGACTTTTCGGAAATATATTAGCTGATGAATTAGTAGTTGTTGTTCTTGTTTCGTTAGTACCTTTAGTAGTTCCTATACCTGTTATGTTTCTGGGATTATTTACAAGCGGTATTCAAGCTCTTATTTTTGCTACCTTAGCTGCGGCTTATATAGGTGAATCCATGGAAGGCCATCATTGATTAGTTATCAAAATGGTCTTTTTTTGACCAAGTTGTATTTTACTCCAATGAATATTATTTTTATTTATTATTAGAAATTATTAGAAATTAGAACTATAAACATATTCAACCTTTGTTATTACTATATTAATTAATTCAAATTCTTATTAGATGTCAAAATTGATTAGTATATTTACTATATTTAATTATTAGTATATTATATTTAATTAATATTAGATTGGGAACTATAATTTCGGATGATATCTACGTTGTTTACGACATGTGATTCAAAAAAAAAGATGTTATATCGAACTACAAAATATTTCCGTTTCATTCATTCACATTTAATAATTGACCAAAGTTTATTTAATTGTCCTAAATAAAATTAAATTCGAATATTTCCATAGTAATAATTTGGTCTTTCGAATTGATTTAGATTAATTGGATCCATATGGGATAATAATGAATGAATAAAATAAAGGACAAAAAATAAGGTGAGGGGGTCGAACTAAGTGTATATATAATCTAATCGTTATAAGACAACTCTTAGTTTTTTAGGGGTTTCCAAGAATGATTCTCGAATCCTATTGAATCTAAGGTATAACTAATTGGTTTACGGTATCGAACAAACACATGTATATGTCATAGTAGATATTCATTAGTTATATATGACTATCTAAATTTGTCCTGCTACTACTCTAAATTTAGGTATTGCATAACTCTAAAATGGAAATAAAGAAAAAGAAAGAACGAAGAATTAAAAGAATGGTTCAAAATTTAAGATAAGAACAAAAATTGTATGTATTCACAAAAAACTACATGGATAGAAACGAAAAAAAATGAATATCGAAGTTATTTGGATAATTCAATAAAAATTATTCATGAATTAAACTTCGACTAGATAAATGAAGAATGAAATAATTAAGTCATAATTTCTTGGTTGATTATATTATTAACTATTTCTTTATTTTATTTGGAATAGGAGAAACTTATCATGGATCCACTGATTTCTGCTGCTTCTGTTATCGCTGCTGGGTTGGCCGTCGGGCTTGCTTCTATTGGACCTGGAGTTGGTCAAGGTACAGCTGCAGGGCAAGCTGTAGAAGGGATTGCGCGACAACCGGAAGCAGAGGACAAAATAAGGGGTACTTTATTACTTAGTCTGGCTTTTATGGAAGCTTTAACTATTTACGGGCTGGTTGTAGCATTAGCACTTTTATTTGCCAACCCTTTTGTTTAATCTTAAAAAAAAAAAAATAGAAAAATACATATTGTTTTTTCCGTGGACTTTCATTGCTGCTATTGCTTATATATATATTCTTTCTATTCCGATTTAACTCCTACAATTTATTCTTCATTCGGATTAACTAACATACTAATTCGCCTTCTTCCGTCCCTTTATTTAGTCCAACGAGCGCCCCCTTTTTAATTTAGAATTGAAAACAACTATATATTTTGCAATTGACATAAGAACTAGTATCTACTTCTAAGAGGTATCATTCTTATGGGGAATCTTTCAATTGAATAACCAATTCAAAATAAATATAGAATATATTTTTTAATAAATATATTCTATATTCTCTAATAGATAGAATAAAATATTCTCTAATAGATAGAATAAAATTATTATTATATTCATATTCTTACTAGTAATTCATATTAATTATTAGTAAGAAATGAAAATATTATACAAAAATATTATACAATAAACTTTAATTTAATATAAAAAAAACGAATAAAAAAATCAAAAAACTGGGAATCGTAGAAACAAAATTAGTCTATCCATAAGAGGAGATGCGATAATATGAAAAATATAACCGATTCTTTTCTTTGCTTCATTTACTGGCCATCCGCCGGAAGTTTCGGGTTTGATACCGATATTTTAGCAACAAATCTAATAAATCTAAGTGTAGTGCTAGGTGTATTAATTTTTTTTGGAAAGGGAGTGTGTGCGAGTTGTTTATTTCAAAGAATAGATTGGATCCAACCAACTGCACCTTTTTCGTTATAACTAGAAAAACGTGCATGATCCGGCGAATGACTTCTTACTAAAAAAACAAAAAAATAGTTAAGAACCATAGCATTTCGCGATTCATTGGTAAATCTACTTTGATTCTCTATCAACCAATAATTTTGGAGCATTACCATGGTTAAAGCTAACCAGTTTGAAGTTTAGACGCAATGTAGTATTCTTTCTACCACTATGTTAATACGGAAATTGGAATTTTTTCGATATAGAACACTCATGTCGATAAAATAACTTGAATTCTCTTTACGATGAAAAATAGGAAAAACAGGTGTTTTGTTTAACGCCTCCTTTTATACAATGCGGAATTGATGACCTACGTATAAATTAATCAGAATTCTTTGGATTTGAATAAAAAAAACAACTTTGCTGACAATTATTTCTTTGGTCAGAAGAGTCCTCCAAATATTTTAATCTTGTATTGGTAATCATTTTCAAGATTTTTAGAAATAGAGAAAAGAGGATAGGCTCATTCAATAATAAAGATAGGGAAATTTCCTATTAAGGAATTGAGTGTGAGAGCCAAATGAATTGAAAGATTCATGTTTGGTTCGGGAAGAGATCATAGACATTTTTAAATAAATGCAAAGAGAATCTACTTTCATTAAGTGATTTATTAGATAATCGAAAACAGAGAATCTTGAGAACTATTCAAAATTCAGAAGAACTACGGGAAGCAGCCGTTGAACAGCTGGAGAAAGCCCGGGCTCGCTTAAGGAAAGTAGAAACGGAAGCAGATCGGTTTCGAGTTAATGGTTATTCCGAGATAGAACGAGAAAAATTGAATTTAATTAATTCAATTTATACAACTTTGGAACAATTCGAAAATTACAAAAATGAAACGATTCATTTTGAACAACAAAGGGCGATTAATCAAGTGCAACAGAGGGTTTTACAACAAGCATTACAAGGAGCTCTGGGAACTCTGAATAGTTGCTTAAACAACGAGTTACATTTACGTACGATCGGTGCTAATATTGATATGTTTGGGGCGATGAAAGAAAAAAATAACTGATTAGTCGTTCTACTAGAATATAGAGTATAGGCATTTAGAATATAGAGTATAGGCATTATTTTTTTTTTCCTTCGAAAAAGAATCAAATTCAAATTAAGACATATTCATGGTAACCATTCGTGCAGATGAAATTAGTAAAATTATCCGTGAACGTATTGAGCAATATAATACCGAAGTAAAAATTGTAAATACAGGTACTGTACTTCAAGTAGGTGACGGCATTGCTCGTATTTATGGTCTTGATGAAGTAATGGCAGGTGAATTAGTCGAATTTGAAGAGGGTACTGTAGGCATTGCTTTGAATTTGGAATCCAAAAATGTTGGTGTTGTATTAATGGGTGATGGTTTGCTGATACAAGAGGGAAGTTCGGTAAAAGCAACAGGAAGAATTGCTCAGATACCAGTAAGTGAGGGTTATTTGGGTCGTGTTGTAAATGCCCTAGCTAAACCTATTGATGGTCGAGGAGAAATTTCATCTTCGGAATCTCGGTTAATCGAATCTCCCGCTCCCGGTATTATTTCCAGACGTTCCGTGTATGAGCCTCTTCAAACGGGACTTATTGCTATTGATTCTATGATCCCTATAGGGCGTGGCCAGCGAGAATTAATTATTGGGGACAGACAAACAGGTAAAACAGCAGTAGCAACAGATACAATTCTCAATCAACAGGGACAAAATGTAATATGTGTTTATGTAGCTATTGGTCAAAAAGCATCTTCTGTGGCTCAAGTGGTAACTACTTTACAAGAAAGAGGGGCAATGGAGTACACTATTATAGTGGCTGAAACAGCAAATTCTCCAGCTACATTACAATACCTCGCACCTTATACAGGTGCAGCTCTGGCTGAATATTTTATGTACCGTGAACGTCACACTTTAATCATTTATGACGATCCCTCCAAACAAGCACAGGCTTATCGCCAAATGTCTCTTCTATTACGAAGACCACCAGGTCGCGAAGCGTATCCCGGAGATGTTTTTTATTTACATTCTCGTCTTTTGGAAAGAGCCGCTAAATTAAGTTCTCAGTTAGGTGAAGGAAGTATGACTGCTTTACCAATAGTTGAGACCCAATCAGGAGATGTTTCAGCTTATATTCCTACTAATGTAATTTCCATTACAGATGGCCAAATATTTTTATCTGCCGATCTATTCAATGCTGGAATCAGACCAGCTATTAATGTTGGTATTTCCGTTTCCAGAGTTGGATCGGCGGCTCAAATTAAAGCCATGAAACAGGTAGCTGGTAAATTAAAATTGGAATTGGCACAATTCGTAGAATTAGAAGCTTTTGCACAATTCGCTTCTGATCTCGATAAAGCTACGCAAAATCAATTGGCAAGAGGTCAACGATTGCGCGAGTTGCTTAAACAATCCCAATCAGCTCCTCTCACTGTGGAAGAACAGATAATAACTATTTATACTGGAACGAATGGTTATCTTGATTCATTAGAAATTGATCAGGTACGGAAATTTCTCGTTGAGTTAAGGGCGTATTTAAAAACGAATAAACCTAAATTTAACGAAATCATATCTTCTACCAAGACATTCACTGGGGAAGCAGAAGCCCTTTTGAAGGAAGCTATTCAGGAACAGATGGAAATCTTTTTACTTCAGGAACAAGTAGAAAAAAATTGATTAATAATTTAATACCTTTATTATTTTCATAAAAAGAATTTTTTAAATTTTATAATAATTCAGAATATATTTTTAGAATAATTCAGAATATAATTAATATAATATATAGGCAATTGCAATAAAATTGATATGGAAAAAATTTGCGTCCAATAGGATTTGAACCTATACCAAAGGTTTAGAAGACCTCTGTCCTATCCATTAGACAATGGACGCTTTTCTCTTTTCTTTTTTCTTTTCACGAAAATTTCGTGAAAAGGAAAAGAAAAAAGAATTCTAAAAAATACTTTATCTAGGAGAATATATTTAGAATAATTATTATAATATTATAATATAGAATAAGACTAAATCATTCAAATTTAATATTAATAACAAATATATTGTTCTTTAAAAAAATGAACTCAGTTAGTAAGAAAATGAATTCGATAATAGAAAAAAATATATTCAAATCGAATATATAGAGAAATAGGATATAAGCGGGTAGCGGGAATCGAACCCGCATCGTTAGCTTGGAAGGCTAAGGGTTATAGTCGACGTTCATGAATGAACGTCTCTAATTCAAAACCGAACGTGAAACTTTTGTTTCATTCAGCTCCTTTACAGAATAATTTAAGAGATAGATGGAATATATGAAAAAAAAAAATGACCCATAACATCTATGTCAGCCTTTCGGTATGAATACATTTAAAACACGTTGCTTTTTAGATGATCCCTCTAGAAGAGGAGTATTAGAACAATCTGCTTTTTTCTAGTTACTTCGTTCTCTATTTCTATTTGAAAGAATCTTTAGGAAAAGAATAAAATTTCCGTCGAGCTTACTTAATAAATATGTTGATGTTTCTAGTAAACTAAAAAAATCGTTTAATAGCTATTTTGCTTCAATTTCTCCTATACAAAACAAATAATAAAAAAAATGGAAGATTTAGTTACGATTGGAAACAAATTTTCTATATCATTCTCCCTGGATCCTTTACTCATATTCAAAAATTTGGATTCTCGATCCAATTGCAAAAACTTATGTTTCATAATTTTAGAATCAATTCTAATCTAAATTGTATACAAATTATGATAATGTATGTTATTCCTCGAATCGTTCGTTGAGAGGTATAAAGGATTAAATCCCTTTAAAGTAAGAAATAAAGTTTTTGATCGTGATATGAATCACGCAAGGGACCCCTTAACTATTAAGGGATCTATAGAACGAATCGCACTTTTACCACTAAACTATACCCGCTACAATACCATTATTGTATATAAAAGGATCTTTTGTCGAACAAGGGAATCCGTCCGAATTATGCAATAGGTGCATAATTTTACGATAATTAGAGTGTTGACGTGTTTCGTAAGGGGGCCCCCTAATGAAATTTAGAAAAGGGGGCGAATCTTATTTTTGGATTTTCTTTTTGCTGAAGGTATAAAAAATAAAATCAATAATTCTCTCTTTATTTATAGATAATAAATAGAAAAAAAAAGACAGATTAAGATATATCAAATGACTATCAATCAATATCAAATAAGATATAAAGAAGGCTTTTTTCGAGCCCTACTTTTTGTTCTTTTTGTTTATGCGATGTATCATAAGCATAATAATTCTTTTTTTTTGAATTGGGGAGAGATGGCTGAGTGGACTAAAGCGGCGGATTGCTAATCCGTTGTACGAATTTTTGTACCGAGGGTTCGAATCCCTCTCTTTCCGTTTATTGATGATTTGGTATTTTTTGCTTTTGAAATTTTGGAGTTTCTTTTTTTTTTTCTTCCCTCTTTGTTTAATTTTTTTTTACTAGTTAAAGATGTAAAATAGATAAAAAAACAAAAAATATTTCAAAATCCAGCACAAGTAAGCAAAACAAAAAAGATTTTCTTATTCTTCACGTCCAGGATTACGTCCTGGATCATTAGATAGGAATCCGAAGATGAAAAGAGAAACAAAGAATATCACTATCGTGTAAACAAATAGTTTTAGAGTAAGCATTACAAAATCTCCAAGATAATTAAAAAAAAACGCCAGAGAAAGAGAATAGATTCTCTTCTATTTCATATTATGTTTCCTTTCATACTAAGTTTATAAGAAATGAAGTAATTTCAAAAAAAAACTTAGGAAACTTATTTGTAATAAGAATTGAGTCTTTATATTACCAAAATCTTTTTCATATCCACAACCAAGATCTAGGTATTGGTGGTGGACTCCAATCAAATAATAGAATTTTCATTTTTTAATGGAAAAAACAGAAATAATGAGATGGTCCAGATTTTTATTGTCTATCCAAAAATTGTAATATTTGGAATCAAGGATTCACGCCGTAAAGCTTATCTAATCTTTAAAAATGTTATCATTTTTATTTTCGAATAAATTCTTAATTTTTTTCGGACATTATTCAAATTAAAGATCTTATCGAAAACTTACAGCAGCTTGCCAAACAAAAGCTAAGAGAAAAAAGAGTAAGGGTATTACTGGCATAAAATCTACAATTGGATTCAAAAAAGCGTAGGCTTCAGGTAATTTTGCCAAGAAAAAACTACTTGAATAAAGGGCAGAGTCAATACAAATACAGACCAAGCTAAAGATATTAAGCATAACAAAAATGTTGTTCTTTAAGAAAATAAATTGTATTTTTGCTTTTTTTGAATTCTTATTTTTATTGTATTTTTTTTTTTATTTTATTATATATATGATATGATTTATTATTATCATTTTTATTTATTATACTCATTATCATTTTTATTTATTATACTCTATATATATTATTATATATATTAAAATATATATATTAAAATAGTTATTATTTTTATTTATTATATTATTATACTCTTATATTAAAATGAAATAGAAAAGAAAAAATCAATTTTGATTTATAAATATAGATAGAAAAAGTATAGATAGAAAAAGAAATATAAATAATTCGAAAAGAAAAACTGGAAAATAATGGAATATAAATAAGTCAACTATTGAATTGATATTTATAGATCGGAATATTACTAAATTAGTAAAAAAACTAAAAAAATGAATCAACTAAGATCATACCACCAATCCCTTTTTTATTTTAACTTATCCAGTTCAAAACAGTTTCATTCTGAAATCAAAAATCGAAGAAATCTTATATTCATACAAATTCATACAATATGTTAATTGAATTCTATGTAATGATCAATAAATTCAGTTTAATTCAATATTTATGCATATCCAAATTCTAGTAAAAATTTAGAAATGGACTTGACAAACAACCCATAATTGTATTAAATTTATTTATTAGTGTCGAATACCAAATGGGGCGTAGCCAAGTGGTAAGGCGCCGGGTTTTGATCCCGTTATTCGGAGGTTCGAATCCTCCCGTCCCAGATCATATCATATATGATATTCATATATGATATGATATATGCTATATTGAATAAACCTATAGCACCTTTTATTCAATATAGCATATCCGAATAAAGATTACCTTTTCTTTATTCTTAACAAAAAGATAATTAACGACATAATTTAAAATTTGATGATAGCTAGATGAAAAAAAACTTCTTATACGTTTCGAGGGGATATATTGTTCAGCTATATGTATCCCCATGATCCGTTTATCGAATCGTTGAAGTTGATGTTTGATCCCGAAGGGAGGGAAGAAACCTCCGGAAAGTTTGTGTTTTTTTTTGTTGTTGAGCCAATAAAAAACCTATTTTTATATTCCTGTTATTTTTAAATTCTTTGAACGAGGTGCTCAACTTACAGGAACTAGTCAGGATATTTAAAAAAAGGCGGGTGGTTTTATGTCGTATTTTATGTAATTTTGTCGTATTTTATGTAATTTCTCAGTATTTCAGTTTCAGTTTCAATTTCATGTGATTTCGCTCTAACCTAAGTACTAAATGTGTTCCACATTCAACTGAAGATCTTAAGTGATCTATATTAAAAATTTAAATGATTATTCATCTATTGTTTCTTTATGTAAATACGGAAAAAAGTTCTATGGAAAAAGGCTGGTTCAATTGTATGATGTTTAATAGGGGTTTAGAATACAGATGTGGTTTAAGTAAATCAATAGACAGTTCTGGTCCTATTGATGAAAATCAAAGTGTAAACGAAGACCCATCAATAGACAGTTCTGGTCCTATTGATGAAAATCAAAGTGTAAACGAAGACCCGTCAATTTTCACTGATATTTTAACTGATATGTATACGGATTATGATTATACGGATTATGATTATTTAGTAGATGTCAGGGTTGGGAAAATCTTAATTAGACTTGTATTTATAGCCATGAACATGCAGAATTTCCCATCTGATAAAACTGATAAAACTTTTTTATTTAGGGAGAGTTATACTTATTACATATATAATTGGAATAATATGATTAAGCGTTGTGTTGAAGGTTATCTTCGTTCTGAAATCGGTATTGATAGTTCCATTTTCGAACCACAAAATAATAATAATATTGAAGATGATACTGAAATTGATTTTGAAAATTTTTTTGAAAATTATATTCAAAATTATATTCAAAATTATATTGAAAGTAATATTGAAGATGATATTCAAAATAATATTGAGAATCGTATTGAGAATGATATTCAAAATAATATTGGCAATGATACTAAGATTCATAGAGAGGTTGATAGGGAGGATTTGGATAAGCTCCAAGATGACGATGACATTTTAGACCCAGAACCTGAGTATGAGGATGAGGATGACGATTACATTTTAGACCCAGAACCTGAGGATGAGGATTACGATGAGTACGAGTACGAGTACGACAGTGACGATGAAGATAATCCTGACAGTGAGGCTTATGCTAAGCTCCAAAGGGATAGTTACATTTTAGAACCGCAACGTGACGAGTACGAGTACGACAGTGACGATGAGAGTGACGATGAGAGTGACGATGACGATCAGACTCACAGTGACGATCAGACTCACAGTGGTGACGATCAGACTCACAGTGGTGACGATCAGACTCACAGTGACGATCAGACTCACAGTGAGAGTAATAAGGTCCAAAATACTAGTGAAATCGAAAGTACTACTATCACAAATGATTTTTCGCATTTGTGGGTTGCCTGCGACAGTTGTTATGGAAATAATTATAAGAGATTTTTTAAATCAAAAATGAATATTTGTGAATACTGTGGATGTCATTTGAAAATGAGCAGTTCAGATCGAATCGAACTTTTGATTGATCCAGGTACTTGGAATCCTATGGATGAAGACATGGTCTCTGTGGATCCCATTGAATTTAATTCGGAAGACGAACCTTTTGAAAATGAGGATTATCCAATTTTTTGGGAAGACGAACCTTCTGAAAATGAGGATTATCCAAATAGTTCGGAAGACGAACCTTCTGAAAATGAGGATTATCCAAATAGTTCGGAAGACGAACCTTCTGAAAATAGTTGGGAAGACGAACCTTCTGAAAATGATGATTATCCAAATCGTCTTGATTCTTATCAAGACAGAACCGGATTACTGGAGGCGATTCAAACAGGCACTGGTCAAGTAAATGGTATTCCTGTAGCAATTGGTATTATGGATTTTGAGTTTATGGGAGGTAGTATGGGATCCGTAGTGGGTGAGAAAATTACTCGGTTGATCGAATATGCTACCGATCAACGTTTACCTCTTATTATAATATGTGCGTCTGGAGGAGCTCGTATGCAAGAAGGAAGTTTGAGCTTAATGCAAATGGCTAAAATTTCTTGTGCTTTATACAATTATCAAGTCAATGAAAAGTTATTCTATGTACCAATACTTACATCTCCTACTACTGGTGGGGTAACAGCTAGTTTTGGAATGTTGGGGGATATCATTCTTGCCGAACCCGATGCTTACATAGCATTTGCAGGTAAAAGAGTAATTGAAGAAACGTTGCATATCGAAGTGCCCGAAGGTTCACAATCGGCTGAATTTTTATTCGAAAAGGGCTCATTTGATTCAATCGTACCACGTCATTTTTTAAAAGAGGTTTTAATTGAGTTATTGCATTTCCATGGTTTCGTTCCTTTAACTCAAACTGAAAAATAATTCAGACTTTAATTTGATTTTTGTATAATAATAATTTATTATAATTATACAAAAATCAAATTAGAACACACAGTAATAAGATAAAAATAGAAAAATACTAAGAAGAATATAATAAAAACATTTATTATCATACACATGTTTCTTGTATAAATAGAGGGCAAACTAAATTCAGTTATTTCGTTCTACACTCTTTATTTTTAATAAAACATTTATTATTTTTAGCTTTTTCCTTTTTATTCTTAATAAATCTGATTCATTTTTTTCTTTGATTATGTATTTATTATATTATATACTTAATTATGTATACTCCGTATATAATATCTATCTATTCATCTCTATTCATTTAGATATACTTAGTATAAGTCTATATGAATAGAGATGAATAGACTATCTTTAATATAAGAAAAATCAAAATTATTAAAAATTATTAATATAACAATCAACAAAAAATAACATAACAGGTACAAATACGAAATTGAGGTACCCCATTTTATGATAAACTTACCTTCCCTTTTTGTTCCTTTAGTGGGCCTAGTATTTCCGACAGTTGCAATGGCTTCTTTATTTCTTCATGTTCAAAAAAACAAGATTTTTTAGATACGGGCAAAAGTACTACTATTAATATTACCTTAATAAGATAAAAAGGATTTAATATTAATATAACAACAAAAATATTCATATAACAATAAAAAAAAAAATAACAGGTACAAATATGAAATTGAGGTACCCATTTTATGATAAACGTTTATGTGTTTTTAGTGGGCCTTGTCTTAATTGTAATGTCTGCTTTATTGGTTAATGTTCCAAAATTCATTAGTTGGGGATCAGAAAAACATGGTTGTCGTTCACAAGACGCATGGCTTGACATTGTACCGGGGTCCCGAAAACCGATCAATTTCTTCTGGGCTTCTTTCACTCTTTTAGGTTCATTAGGGGTGTTATATATTTCAGTTTCCAGTTATTATGGTAGACATTTTTTCTCTTTGATTTCATCTGAATTTGTAGTTCCTTTTTTGCCACAAGGGGTCACCCTGACTTTCTATGGAATCGCTGGTCTCTTTCTAAGTTTACATTGGTGGCTTCTAATTTTTTGGAATGTGGGGAGTGGTTATAATTTTTTCGATAAAAAAAATAGAATGATATGTTTTTTTCGTTACGGATTTCCTGGAACATATCGTCGTATTTTTCTCCGAGTTCGTATGGAAGATATTAAGTCCCTCATACTACAAGCTAACCCTAACCCAGAACCCAGTAGTGGTGTCCTTTATATGCAAACAAGGGAACAAGGGACCATTCCTTTGACTCCTGTTGATGATTATTATGATAGGACTCCACGCAACGTTATACAAAAAGCTTGGGACTTATCCAGATTTTTGAGTGTACCAATGGAAATCATTCCATATTCTTGAGTCTACAAATGGAAATCATTGTATCAAAAAAATAAATGCTTTCTATAAGAAAGCATTTATTTTTTTATTTCTGTATTATTTTGTATTTGTATTCTTTAATTTCCAAATTTAAGGAAAAAACAAACTTCCGAATTACAAATAAAAAAGCGAGAATCTATTCTCAATTTATATTAAAAAAATTTTAAAAAAATTAGAAATTGATACATAGGCTAGACTCTATTACTTGTATTTACTTGTAATAGAACTTATGCTTGCTTATGCTTGATAGAAAAATTATTATTCTATATAGTTGACAAATGAGATGAAACTGAGTTCATTAAAGACGAAAAATGGCAAAAAAGAAAGCATTCATTCCCCTTCTATGTCTTACATCTATAGTCTTTTTGCCCTGGTGCATCTCTTTTACATTTAAGAAAAGTCTGGAATCTTTGATTACTAATTGGTGGAATACGAAACAATCCGAAATTTTCGTGAATATTATTCAAGAAAAAAAGATTTTAAAGAAATTGATAGAGTTCGAGGAACTGTTCCTCTTGGATGAAATGCTAAAGGAATACCCGGAAACACATTTACAAAATCTTCGTATGGAAATCTACAAAGAAACCATCCAATTGATCGAGACGAACAACCAAGACCATATCCATACGATTTTGGATTTCTGTACAAATCTAATATGTTTCCTTATTCTAAGTGGTTATTCTATTAGGGGTAATCAAGAACTAATTATTCTTAACTCTTGGGTTCAAGAATTTCTATATAACTTAAGTGATACGATAAAAGCTTTTTCGATCCTTTTATTAACTGATTTATGTATAGGATTCCATTCAACTCATGGTTGGGAACTAATGATTGGGTCTGTCTATAAAGATTTTGGATTTACTCAGAATGATCAAATTATATCTGGTCTTGTTTCCACTTTTCCAGTCATTTTAGATACAATTTTAAAATACTGGATTTTCCATTATTTAAATCGTGTATCTCCGTCACTTGTAGTGATTTATCATTCAATGAATGACTGAAAAAACGATCCACTGATCCAATTCTAAAATTTGTTTTTTTGTATCTAAAAGCTAAACATTAAAAAATTGACTTATTCTTTTTCGTTCTACTCGTATTCTTCCTATATATATTCTAGGAAAATCATTTGAGTAAATAGCAGAATAATGGATAGGGAACTATGCCAGTAACCTACCTAATCTTATTGTAGAAATTTTCAGGATGAATGATTGGACCATGCAAACTAGAAATGATTTTTCTTGGATAAAGGAAGAGATTACCCGATCCATTTCCGTATTGCTCATGATATATATAATAACTCGAGCACCCATTTCAAATGCATATCCCATTTTTGCTCAACAGGGTTATGAAAATCCGAGAGAAGCTACCGGTCGGATTGTATGTGCTAATTGCCATTTAGCTAATAAGCCTGTAGATATTGAGGTTCCACAAGCGGTACTTCCCGATACTGTATTTGAAGCAGTTGTTCGAATTCCTTATGATATGCAACTTAAACAAGTTCTTGCTAATGGTAAAAAAGGGGCTTTGAATGTAGGTGCTGTTCTTATTTTACCAGAGGGTTTTGAATTGGCCCCTCCTGATCGTATTTCGCCCGAGATTAAAGAAAAGATAGGTAATTTGTCTTTTCAAAGCTATCGTCCCACAAAAAAAAATATTCTTGTGGTAGGCCCCGTTCCTGGGAAGAAATATAGTGAAATTACCTTTCCTATTCTTTCTCCAGATCCCGCTACTAAGAGAGACGTTCACTTCTTAAAATATCCTATATACGTAGGCGGTAATAGGGGAAGGGGTCAGATTTATCCCGACGGGAGCAAGAGTAATAATAATGTTTATAATGCTACAGCAACAGGTATAGTAAATAAAATTATACGAAAA